AAAAAAGAATCTTTTATTTTCTTTTAATAAATCATAAATCTTTTCTTTTGAAGTAATCAAACTCTTCCAATTGGAATACTCATTCAAAAAAAATCGTAATAAATGCAAAAATGCAATATCCTTGATCCAACTTTTAACATTGTGAACCAAAATTTCAAAATGAATAGGATAGGGTATGACTATATTTACTACATAGTCTAAATGCGAAAAATTATCTTCTAAAAAAGGAAATATAGAATGAATAGATCGTAATTGATTATATTTGAGTATTCCTTTTTTTGTTGGGAAAGATACTAAACGTTGAGAAAATGGAATTTCTGCAATAATTGCAAAACTTTCTAATATCATTTGAAAATAGAAAAAAAAATACAAATAATCTTTATACTGAAGGAATGAGGTATTCTGAAACTTATCATTTAAATGCCCCCAATAACCCGTTTGATACATTTGAATAAGAAAACGTTTCAAAAGTACTGAACTAAACTTTTTGTCACAACCAAAAATAGACATTTCTACGGATTCATAAAAAAAGGAACAATTAGTTAAACAATAATCATGAGCAAATACATAAACATACTCCTGAAAAATAAGTGGATATAAAAAGTATTGTTGATGAAATTTATCCTTTTCTAGATATCCTTGTAACTTTTTCATTTTTATTTGAACCAGAGAAAAGGTAAAAAAAATGATGTTCTTGGTTTATAAAATAATACATAATGCAATACGGCGAGAAAAGGATAGGAATATTGAATAATAAATAAATAAATAGAGTAGATAAATTCTATTTCACAACCTAAAATAAACGGAGAGTCACATTAGTAGATATTCATATTATTTATTATTTATATTTTTTAAGTCTAATATTAATCCCGTTGGGATTATATTCATTTGAATTTAAATCACAAAAGATAAAAAAACTCCTTTATTTTTAAAACCCGATTGCTCTTTTGATTTTGGCTCTTTATCAATATACCTTTTTTCTACACATATGTTTCCAATCAATAATCAAGAATAATTAGGATTTATTAAAAAAGAGAAAATGATAATAAATCATAAATGAAAAGAATTCCTTTTTTTTACTATAATAGGTGCTAATCCATTTTTAACGTATAATTAGATCGAGTAATCATTCCATTTTCAATTCATTCCAATTGAAAGAATAAGCTCGTTACTTTTTATTTTTTTAAATTAGAGCCATAATAAGCTCTATCCATTTATTCACTAGACTATATTTAAAATTGGAATCCTTTTTCTTTGATTTTTTCAAATTTATAGAAGCTACAAAACCTTTTGTAACTACAATACTTAACAACTAACAATGTCAAAGAAAAATAAATCCATTGATTTTATCACGACATGCTATTTTTTCCATTCATTACCCTTGAGGATCAGTCGTAGTCTTATAGACTCTACCAATAGTCTGGACGAATTATTTTTCATCTAAATGTGTAAAAAATCATAGTCGCACTTAAAAGCCGAGTACTCTACCATTGAGTTAGCAACCCAAACCCAGAGATATGTAATAAATAAAAAAATAAAAATGATCAAATAAAATGGAATTATAGCAGAACGAATAAAAATAAACCATTTTGAAAGTGAAAGAACTACTATTCTTCTTTTATGAAACATGAAATATAATAATAATTTCTTCTTTTTATAAAAGTGAATTTCATACAAAAATCCCTCATTTTAAAGTTAAAGATATGATGAATTAAACAAAATGATAATCAATAAGGATTTATTAAGATAAACTATGAATAAATATATGGATTCATATTCAATAGAGTGTAGATAAACCAATCTATTAATACTTGACCAAATTATAGTTGTTAAATAAACCATTGTCAATAGAAAAACACTAGTAAGAAAACCAATTGATTAAGTAAATAATAAGTTATATTGAATTGACACAAAAATAAAAAGATAATCCATTATGAAATGTAAAAAGAAGAAGAACAAGTAAATTTCCAATCAATACAATAAATAATATAATAAATTTTTTTGTAGTTGATCAATTTCTATACCAAAGAGACAAATATGAAAAGAAAAAAGGGTGTGTAGATAATTCTATAATACGAATTATTCACAATTATTAAACTTTACTACTTTACTTAGTATTTTATTTCTCAATCAATTCCAAATCGTTTTGAGTTTTTTGATCTTTAAGCAATTCTGCCTTTCGTAAAATGTGAGAAACGGTTTCTGTAGGTTTAGCACCCCTTTTAAGGAAATGCAAAATAACAGGAATGTTTAAATAAGTCTCATTCTTGATTGGATCGTAGAAACCTACTCTTTGAAGATTTCTTCCTTCTCTTCGAGATCGAGCATCAATTGCAACGATTCGATAGACGGCTCATTGGGATAGATATAAATAAAAAGAAAGCCCCCCTTGGAAACGTATAAGAGGTTTTCTCCTCATACGGCTCAAGAAAAAAGGATTTTCATTTCTGTATATAATTGAAATATAAAATCAACAACTAGGATTTTATTTTGACCCTTTTCCCCTATTTACAGAAAAACCCATATTCATACTTATGACTCAAGTTAGCTTGAATTCTTTTTTAAAAAATCAAACGATTTATAAATTGTTTGAGTCATCTCTAAACTCTTTTGCTTTTATTTGTCTTATCTCAAGCGCATTTCTTTTTATCGCCCTAAAAATAACAATTGAGGTGTTAAGAAAATTAACAAAGTTTTTTCCTTGTTATGAAATATTGTTGATTTAATTTGTGAAATCATTGGGTTTAGACATTCCTTCGAGGATTTTTCCTTTCAAAAAGTCAGCAACATACCTTTTTTATTTTTATTTGTTTCTTCTTTTATCTAAATATCTAATCTAAATAAGATCTAGAATCTGAGAACCCTCTCATGTTATATATTGTTAAACCTTATTCTAATTCTATAGAAAATATATAAAAGGTATACTTACAAAGTTGGTCTAACTTATTAATTTTAACTAACCCTAGATCCTTTCCCTTACTAAAATCCTTCTTCTCGAGCTTCATGATATATTATTTACTTGCAACCACAGTACAAACAAGGTTACTTGAAGAATAAAATGTCGAGCCAAGAGCATCTTGATTCATATGTAAAATGGCGGATGTAAAAATCCACAACCAATTAGTTCCTTCAAGTCGCACGTTGCTTTCTACCACATCGTTTCAAGCGAAGTTTTACCATAACATTCTTCTCCAATTTAATTGCAAATTTCTATCAATATACATATAGATTATATATATAATCTAATTAGTTCATATCGATGGAATAATGAATAGTCATTGGTTCAATTAGTAGATTCATAAATTATGGATAAAAAATAAATAATAAATTCCATTTATATTTATTAATATAATTTAATATTCAAAAGGAAAGTCAAAATGATCCATTTCTCCGACATTGAGCAATGGATGAAATTTTTACTAAATGGAAACTGAATAGATTTTATTATTTATAAGAATAAACCAATTGTTTAACAATTTGTATTTCATGTATAATAAAGAACAATCTCTTCTTTTGTCTTATCATAAAGCATCTGGGACGGAAGGATTCGAACCTCCGAATAACGGGACCAAAACCCGCTGCCTTACCACTTGGCCACGCCCCATTTAAACGTTTCTTCAACACAAAGAAAATTTAATGGTTCTCTTGATTATTCGTCAACTTATTAACCATAGGAAAAATATGTATTTATTGCTAACATTCTACACATACAGATAATATAGAATCAACAAACGGAATTGATCATTACATGGAATTCCATTAAGATAATGTAGAATGCATGCAAATAGAAACCCGTGCACTTTTTTTCATTTATCTCTTTTCTTATCATTAAAATAATCTTTTCTAATTCAATTTCAAAGAACGAAATATTTGTTATGCTTAATCTGTTTAGCTTAATCTGGATCTGTTTTCATTCTGTCATTTATCAAAATATTTTTTTCTTTGCTAAATTGCCCGAAGCTTATGCCATTTTCAACCCAATCGTTGATATTATGCCTGTCATACCTCTATTTTTTTTTCTATTAGCCTTTGTTTGGCAAGCTGCTGTAAGTTTTCGCTAAATCGTTATAAATTTATAATATATTCGATCATAAAATGAAAAAAAAAAAATAGATTATTAATAAGATAAAAAATCTTTTATGAAAAACCCTCCATTGGAAAATAGAAAAGAAATCTATATGGAACAAACAATTCAAAAGAAAAGTGTAAAATGGTATATGTAAAAAGTGGTTAAATAAAAAAGAAGTGATCTATTTTCTTTTTCAAAAAAAGTCTTGGAGATTTTATAATGCTTACTCTCAAACTTTTTGTTTACACAATAGTAATCTTTTTCGTTTCTCTCTTCATTTTTGGATTCTTATCTAATGATCCAGGACGTAACCCTGGGCGCGAAGAATAAAAATAAAGAATTTGTCGCTTTTTTTAAAAATTTATTATTTTATATTTCATACACTAAGCAAAAAGAATCCAATTCTTTCCAATTAATTATTTCCATTAAAAAAAAAATAATGAAGGAAGAACGGAAAGAGAGGGATTCGAACCCTCGGTAAACAAAAGTCTACATAGCAGTTCCAATGCTACGCCTTGAACCACTCAGCCATCTCTCCTAATATAAAATGCAAATTTTTTCCTTAATATCGATTGTAATTCAAATAACAGCATCATATATAAACATATATTATCAATTCGATTAATTATTAATCAATTGAATCTTTTATTTATCTAGTAAACAATATGAATATCAAACGATTTCTTCTGTTTTTCTTGGCATCTATATGCGTTTTCTTAACATTTGTTAAGAATCTAATTGTGAGTATTATTACTAACATATTTCTCTTTATTTTATATATTATTGTAATTATATTACATAAATGGAAAATAATATAATTCATTCATTCCTATCATATTAATAATGAAATGATATTACAAGTAATATCATTTATTATACTATTTTTTCTTTTCTATTGTATATATATATATATGTATTAAATATTGTATCA